TTCACTCTCAATAGTTACATATAAGTCTCTAGAACATAGAAAAGCAGGATGTCCATGACGTGTACGTGTCGGATGAACCAAATCCTCGTTGAATTTTATTTTTCCATTAGAAGGGGCTCGCACATGTTCTGCAGTACCCCCTGTGAATACTCCGCCGGTATGAAAAGTTCTTAATGTTAATTGAGTGCCCGGTTCTCCAATAGATTGACCTGCAATAATACCTACAGCTTCTCCCAATTCGACCAGGTCGTCATGAGCTGGACTTCGGCCATAACATAATTGACAAATCCACGACGTACTCCTACAAGTAAAGGGAGTTCGAATAGAGATTGGTTGTGCTCTAAAAGTTATGAATCTATTGACAAGTCCAACTCCAATATCTTGATTTCTAGTAGCAATGCATCGCGAACCTATATATACATGATCTGCTAATACACGCCCAATTAATGTTTGGATAAAAATCCTGTCCGCCATCATTCCATTTCGAGGACTTACAGAAATACCTCGGACGGTGCCGCAATCTGTTCGACGTACAACAATGTGTTGAACTACTTCAACAAGTCTGCGCGTGAGATATCCTGCATCTGATGTTCGGATAGCGGTATCCACAACTCCTTTACGGGCTCCGTAACAAGAAATAATATATTCTGTTAAAGAGAGTCCTTCGCGTAAATTGCTTTGAATGGGTAAATCAATCATTTGCCCTTGGGGATCCGACATTAATCCTCTCATACCTACTAATTGATGTACCTGAGATGCATTTCCTCTGGCTCCCGAAAAAGACATTATATGGACTGGATTAAAAGGATCGGTCATCCGAAAATTAGGATTCATTTCTTGTCGCAAATATTCACTTGTGGCATACCAGATCTCGATCGATTGACGTAATTTTTCTACCGCGTGTACATTCCCATAATGATGGTGTTTTTCCAAAATAAAACTTTGTTGTTCAGCGTCTTGAACTAGCCATCTTTTAGAAGGTATTGTTAAAAGATCATCAATTCCTAATGAAATGGATGCGGCGGTAGCTTGTCGGAAACCCAGAGTCTTTACTTGATCCAGGATATGTGATGTATATCCTATTCCATAGTGATCAATAAATCGACTAATAAGTCGTTTCATGGCAGTTCCGTCTATCATTTTATTGTGAAAGACCTGAGTGGGCCGTTCTGCCATCAGTACCTCCATATTGCGCTGAGTAGAATTTGACAATGGGTTTGAGTCAGTGATTGTAAAACTTCCTTTTCTAGATCTTGATTCACGTAGAAATTCCGCAATTGCAATTATAGTCCTAGTTAACCCGGTGAGACTCGAATTCCCCCTGGTAGCATAGAATTACAACAGCCCTGCCAAAACCCCTGTATGGCTTCTTCTATTTCTCGATAAAGAGAAATATGACCGAGAGTGGTTCGAATATATATATAAAGAATTTCTTTTTTTATACTTCTTACTATTAGATAGTGTCCATAAATCTCATAATAGGTCCCCAAAGATTCATAGTGAATTTCGATGGGAATTTCTCTTGCAGCAATAACGCGTTGATCTAGTCGCCACCGCAGCCACAAGGGACTACCTAAATTGATGCGTTTTTGCCGATAAGCTCCAATTGCATCATAGGCATTAGAAAAAAAAGGTTCTTTTTTTTTTGTATACTTATAGTTATTATCTTCATTTTGATAGTTTATACGATTACATGGATTATACCTATTTACACAAATACCCCGACGATTTCCACTCGTTAAGAAATAGAGTCCACTAAGCATATCTTGAGTTGGTGCAGAAATGGGATCTCCAATAGTTGGAGACAAAAGATTCATATGAGAAAACATAAGTAAACGTGCCTCTGCTTGAGCCTCCAAAGATAAAGGCACATGAACAGCCATTTGATCCCCGTCAAAGTCTGCATTGAAGCCCTTACAAACTAATGGATGTAAACAAATAGCACGCCCTTCCACTAAAATGGGCAGGAATGCCTGTATGCCTAATCTATGCAGAGTAGGCGCTCTATTCAGCAATACAGGATGGTCATCCAGAATTTCCTGAAGTATTTCCCATACAATCGGTTTTTTTTTTCGAATTTGACTTTTAGCAACTCCGATGTTCGAAGCAAGATGTTTTCTAATTAGGTCACGAATTACAAATGCCTGGAAAAGTTCTATTGCTATTTCGCGAGGCAATCCACATCGATGTAATGAAAGTGAAGGGCCCACGACAATCACTGACCGCCCTGAATAATCAACCCGTTTACCAAGCAAAGTCTCGCGAACTCTTCCTTCTTTGCCTTCAATTACATCTGAAAGAGACTTGTAAACTCTATTATGATCATCCCTCATCGGTTGTCCGCAGATTCCATTATCAAGAAGTGCATCCACGGCTTCTTGCAGCAATTTTTCCTGAGATATTATTAATTCTTCTGGCGTAGCTATACTTGTTGTTAATAGATCTGTAAGAGTATTATTCCGATAGATAATTCTTCTATAGATTTCATTAATATCCGAGG